CCGATTCAAGGCCAAAGAATTTCCTGCTGCTACCATAGAATATTCATCTCTATTTGGTGATAAATAAACCGTCTGTGCCTCTTTTGATCTCTCAGATAATTCATAAAACGGACTCTCTATAGATCCCCAATAACCAACCTTCACATGAATAGCTAATGATCCAATAAGTCCAACATTGATTCCTTCGGACGTGTCAATTGGACAAATACGTCCATAGTGACTCGGGTGGATATCTCGTATCCGAAAACTAGCAGTTCGCCCCGTCAATCCTCCAGGACCCAAATAACTCCATTTTCGCCCATGAACAATTTGTGTCAACGGATTAGTTCGATCCAAAACTTGAGATAAAGGGTGTAGGCCAAAAAACGATTCATAAGTAGTTGTTAATGAAGTTGAAGTTACCAAATTTTGAGGAGTCGGTATCAATTTATGCCTGATTGCTCCACATATAGTTCCTCGAACCGTATTTTCTAAACGAACAAGAGCCAATCCGAATTGATCCTGTAATAGATCTGCTACAGAACGAATACGTTTATTTTTCAAGTGATTCATATCGTCAAGTGTACCCATTCCCAATTTCATTTCAATCAAATGATCCACAGCAGCCAATAGATCTCGTGGTAACAAAAATGTATTGTTTTGGGGTATATCAAGATTAAGTCTCCGGTTCATATTTCGTCGACCAATCTTTCCTAATTCACATCTTTGTTGAAAAAATTTCTTTTGTAAATCCTTGCATAAGGACTCAGAAAATACCGGATCGCCCCCTACACAGGCAAATTGTTGATAAAACTCCAAAATAGCATTTTCTTTTGACCCAATCTTTTTTTTATCTTTATCATTCGGGAAAGACAAGAAAATTTCAGGGTAACAAACATTATCTAGAATTTCTCTTATATTTGAACCCATAGCTGATGATAGAACTAGAATAGATATTTTTTGTTTTCTACTTACACGGGCCCATATCCTTGCTTTTCTATCAATTTCTAATTCCGACCTTCCCCCCCAATCCGATATTATAGTACTGGTATAGACAGAAATTCTTCCATTATGTTCCAATTCTGAACGGTAGTAAATACCGGGACTTTGCAATATTTGGTTGATCAAAATTCGGTATATTCCATTTACTATAGAGGTTCCAAAAGAATTCATTATAGGGATGTTTCCAATAAAAACGGTTTGTTCTTGCATATTTCTACCGGTTTTCCAAATTAAGACCGCGGGTACATATAATTCAGAAGAATATGTGAGTGATTCATACACAGCATCTCTTTCTTTTATCAAGGGCTCTACCAATTGATATGTTTCCGCAAATAATTGAAATTCAATTTCTTGATCTCTATCTTCAATTTTTTGAAACTTATGAAATTCTTCCGTCAAGCCCTGATTAATGAACCTACAAAATCCCTCAAATTGTATCTGACTAAATCCAGGTATTGTGGACATTCCCTCATTTCCATTCTGGAACATCTTAATCTTAAGTTTCCTCTTATTGAAAAAATCCCATTATTGGCTTGGCTCACTATTCATCGAACCCTACCGATTGATCTAGCAATGATGGAATGGATATTCTGTTTACTGAATCACATAAAATTTTAGTCAACTCCATCCATATATATCATACGTATGAACGGAAACAAGACAGAGAAATGGAGGGCATTTTCGATGCAAGTTCGAATTTGAGCTTAAGTCAGATACAAATAGAAATAAATGGAAATTGATAAAGCATTCCTGGGAAAAATTATGTCACTTAGGCTGATGGAGTCTTTTATTCTTTTATCGGATATCAAAATTGATCCAATTTATACCTAATTCTTTTATTATGATATTACGTATTCTGATATTATGATCAGGGTACAAAAAAAGAAAAAATCAATGAATTCAGGATTCAATCTGCTCTCTATGAATGAGATAAAAACAAAAACAGAAGAATCAGGAACAGCATAGAGTTTCCCTTTTTTTAGCACACGCAATTGAATGTTCAAAAAGGAATTCGCAAATCTTTTTTTGGTAGTATATTTTTTAAAATACAATGGAATTGCGTACGTATATAGTCATAGGAATAATCTTTAGGAAGTACATGCCAATATAGCTATCTAGCTATTCGTATATCCCATCTTTTATCATAATTGAACTTGGTGCAATATAGGTTAGGTCGCAATCTATCATAATGTCTATCTCCTATTCATATTCAATGAACTATTCAAGCACGATGATCCTATATAGGGATATGTGCATAATAAATAGATCCGAGCTCGATATCCACGTATAAAAATTTATGTTCTGGAGTTTACACTGTTCTGGGGTTTACATATACACATATATTTTCTTATAATTAGAATTGAGAATTCTTAGTCGTAAATCAATTGGATTTTGCATCCATTAAGGTAATATAAATGGAGATCTAAAATGAAGAGCTGCTCGCTAATTCAAAGTAAGAAAAGTAAGTAAGTAATAGTAAAAGAGTAATAAGTAAATAGTTAATGAAGTAAAGAGTGAA